TTTGATCGGAATATAAATTAAACCGAAAGACCCCTTAACTATTAAGGGGATTAATAGAACGAATCACACTTTTACCACTAAACTATACCCGCTACAATCTAATTATTGTATACAAATGGATCTTTTGTCGAACAGAGTAATTTGGCGTAATCAAAATAGGATCCTAAATGAATCATGAAAATTAGAGCGTTAACCTTATTTTTCTTGTTTGCGGGATTAAAGCAGGAAAAGAAGATTTAAATAATATAACTAAATTAAAAATGAAATAAGAAGTCCTTTGGAGTAATTTTAATAGAGACGGTTTACTAAAAGCACCAAAATCATAACATAAAAATGCGTTGTGTAAAAGTCCAGAGTTTCTTTTTTTTTTATTCTATTCCATTTTGTATTCTAAAAAATATAAATTAAAGTAGTTAAAGTAAAAAAAAAAGAATAAAATAATAAATGAGACTTTCGAGTTGTTTGAATTTACTAACAAGTCTTTCTATTTTCAAATTCGATAAATAGTTTTATCTATCATTCGTTGGAACAAAAAGAGGGGCCTGGCTAGGTGTTGAGCTAGCCAGCCCGGCCGTGGGAGTAAAAGAAAAAGGGACCTTCGATCAAAATGAAAACAATTAAGTCTTTTTTTAGTTTTCTTTATATTGGATCCTTTCAGCTCTTACTTTATTTTATCTAAATGGAATTGCTGATAAAAGTGATACACATCTAAATCTATATTCTTCTATATATTAGAATATATTATTTTCTAATAAAAAGATCGAAAGAAAGCCTTTTTTAATCCTTACTTTATGTGTAATGTAACATAGTAAATTTTTTTTGAATTGGGAGAGATGGCTGAGTGGACGAAAGCGGCGGATTGCTAATCCGTTGTACGAGTTATTTGTACCGAGGGTTCGAATCCCTCTCTTTCCGCCTCCCTCGATGACTTTGTTATTTGAAGTTGATTTATCTTTCAAAATTTTCAAATAATTTTTTTATTCTTCACGTCCAGGATTACGCCCTGGATCATTAGATAGGAATCCAAAGATGAAGAGAGAAACAAAGAATATCACTACTGTGTAAACGAAAAGTTTGAGAGTAAGCATTACACAATCTCCAAGATCATTTTTTGGGAAAGAGGGGAATAGATCGTCTTTTTTTATACCACATATCCTATTTTGACACCATGAAATGAAGCGCTTTCTAGAAATAGAAAAATTTTTAATTTATAAAAATTATTTTGTCATAAGAGTCTTTCATTACTCAAATTTTATTTCATACCCAAAATTAGATATTCTCGAAGACTCTGATACTAATAGGATTAGTGTCTTTCACTGTAAAAGAAAGGGGGGTCTGAATGGAGAAATGGGGTGATTCAGATTTTTCGCGTCTATCCAAGAGTTTCTTTGAATTGAGGATTCGTTATTGTAAGACTTATCTGATCCAATTGATAGAATTTTCGAAATAAATCATGAATTTTCTAGGATAATATTAAAGATCTCAGCGAAAACTTACAGCAGCTTGCCAAACAAAGGCTAAGAGAAAAAAAAACAGAGGGATGACTGGCATAATATCTACAATCGGATTCAAAAAAGCATAGGCCTCTGGCAATTTGGCGAAGATAAAATGACTCGAATAAAGAGCCGAATTAATACAGATCAAACTAAAGATATTAAGCATAACAGGCATTTTGTTCTTGGAGATAATTGCATTTTGATTGAGTTATTGATATGAAGTAAAAATGAAGAAAGTAAGGTATACAAAATTCTTCTTTTTCATTGAATTCACCCAATCAAAACCCCTCCCATTCTCAAATAGAATAGAAGAAGTTCGGCTTTCATACAATATCTTAATTGAATTATATGTAATGATCAATAAATTCAATTTTATTCTATATTTTTATTCTAATACTAACTAACTATATACGTATCAAAATCTTAGCAAGAATATATTCTCTAAATTCTATATTTGGACCGGAATTGACGATCAACTAATACTAGTATTATTCTTTATTAGTGTCGAATAGAAATTTAAATGGGGCGTGGCCAAGTGGTAAGGCAACGGGTTTTGGTCCCGGTATTCGGAGGTTCGAATCCTTCCGTCCCAGATCATATTTCATTCTAAATCTAAATTTGATTATAATAAGAATAAGATTCTTGTAAACAACTTTCTGTTTATGTTTAAAGGTCTAATATGGAATAGAATGTGATTCCTATTTCTGATTATTCTCTAAATAAATCTTTTTTTTTTTGACAAACTCGAACTGCATCGAGTTCAAATGACATGTGGAGACACCTAAATGAGATTTCTTTGTAATCCAAGTAAGATAGGCATATAAAGCACAATCCAAGGATTTTTATTAAAAAATCGAGTGCTTTGTTTTTGATTATATGTTTACTTTGCTCCTATTGAGTATTGAAGAAAGTTATTTACTTCGAAAAACCGTTCATCCGATATTGAATTTTCAATGATGCATATGCATTTTGTGCGAAAGAACCTATCTTTCTTAGATCTTATTTTCTATTTTTTTAAATTCATTTTGTGCATCTCTTCATTTCAGGAGTTATTGGTACTATAATTGAATTTAATTAAGGGGATCTCCTTCTTTCTTAAGGCTCGGTTAGGGTAAAATAATAAAAAGTAAAGGGAATAAGCACTTAATCTATACTTATTCGGCTTTGTACCTATATAAGATAGCCAGCATCCCGAAAAAAGGGGGGTATCCCTCCCTTTTTTTATTTATTATGATTTTTCATTCTTGGGGAGTAGATCGAAGTTAATTAGCAAGGGCAAGTATTAAGTTAAATATCTTTGTCTATCCAAATTTCATTAATAAACAATCAAATTACGCGATCTAGTTTATTTTAACCTTTAGGTATTTCGTGTTTGACTCTAATGAATAATTAGAAATCGATGGAAGGAGCGGGAAAATTGAGATAAATGGATTCATTCATTCTATTCACTTTACTTTCATTCCTTTATTTCTTTTATGACAATCTTATAGACTTATAGAAAGATTACTGAATATCAAGTTAAACAAAATATGAAAACCCGTATATAAAATGAGGAAATGCATAGTCTATATGTATATATTGTTATTGTTCTATTTCATTGAGCGTCGTTTTTCGTTGTGAAACAAGAATTTTGTGATTTCTTAAATTGAAAATGAAAATTTCAATATCTAACAATATTTAACATAGAATATCTATAAGAGTGACAATCGTTCAATCTATCTGATAGATATAGATAGGAACTATTCTTTTAGCTATTTGATAAAATAAGAATCGAAAGAATAAGGACTAAAATCTTCCCTACCATCAGTCTTTTTTATTTATTTCATAAAAATAAACAACAAATTTTATTTATTGATTTGTTGTTTGATACGTTTATTGGCTTTAAATTTTAATTATTGGTGATTCAATTCCAAAAGAAATAGAGAAATTTTTTATGATGATCAAATTTGATTCGTACTCTAAAACTTTATTCAAATAATAATATCTAAAGTAGGAAAGTTAATTATAAACTCATTAATTTTCATGATTCTTTATGAATGAAATCTTTTATATTTTAAAGTTTAAAGGTGTGCGCGGTTGGTGAATCTATCTTTTTGAGTTATTTGTAGATATTCAAAAAGAATTAAGTTATTCATTTTTTTATTTCTATTTTAGAATCTAATAATTGATTTTGATAATTAAAAAAATCTTGCATTTATACTATAACGATAAAATTGGGGTTATGTTGAATTCGTGCTAAAACGTCTTCAGAAATATTTCTATCCATCTATCTAGAAGAAAGGTGATAGATTACTATGTACCGAATGAACCAATGATTATTCACGATTCCATAATTGAATCAATTCCATACCGGTTCCAAATTATAGAAATGTTATGGTAAAACTTCGTTTGAAACGATGTGGTAGAAAGCAACGTGCGGCTTGAAAGACATGATCCGTTGTGGACTTACATCCACCATTTTATATAAGGATGAAGGTGCTCTTGGCTCGACATCATTTATATTTCTTCTGTTTTACTAGAAACCTCGTTGGGTTGTAATGTAAATAGTCCATGATGGAGCTCGGGTCGAAAGTATGGATTCATTTCTCAGGGGCAAAGATCTAGGGTTAATGTCAATCAATAAATTGGAAGAACTTCGTAAGTATATCTTCGATAGAGAAATTGAAAGGGTTTCACGTTTCTAATCTAATAAAAAATTCTTGGAATTGAAAAAACTCTTTTCATACAAAGTGTATTACATGAGAATCAACCTTTTCTATGATTCTTTACTTTTACTATAAATCAATCGCAAAAAAGGGTATGTTGCTGCCATTTTGAAAAGATTAAGAATCACCGAAGTTATGTCTAAACCCAATGATTTAAAACAAAGATTAAAGGATCCCAAAACAAGAAAATACCCTTTCCATTGTTTCTATAACTAGACCATAATAAAAATTAAAATCGATTTGAAACGAAACAAACAAAAAGAAAGGGGGTTTAAAGACCGCTCAATAAATGAAATGCGTAAAAATTTTCCTTTGAGCCACTTGAGAGTTATCTAACTTGAGTTATGAGTACAAATGATTTTTTTTTCAGGAAGTAAAAATAAAAAAAAAAAGAGGGATTTAAACCATAATCTAATTCATCTAACCATTTTATAGACCCATTTGTGATTGTATGTAATTCTATACATAAATAGAACTTAGAATCATTTTTTCGCGAGCCGTACGAGGAGAAAACTTCCTATACGTTTCTAGGGGGGTTATTCATCTACATCTATCCCACTGAGCCGTCTATCGAATCGTTGCAATTGATGTTCGGTCCCGAAGAGAAGGAAGAGATCTTCGGAAAGTTGGTTTTTATGATCCGATAAAGAATCAAATAGATTTAAATGTTACTGCTATTCTATATTTCCTTGAGAAAGGTGCTCAACCTACAGAAACGGTTCAGAATATTTTAAAGAAAGCGGAGATTTTTAAGGAACTTCACTTTAATCAAACGAAATAAAATTAAAGAAATAAAAAA